TCAGTATTAATCTCCGCATCATTTCCTAAAATGGTGATTTCATTATTACTTATTCTAGCAAAACCGCCCATCAAAGCCACCGTTAACCATTGGTCGTTGAGGCGTATTCTCAAAAGACCTATATCCACAGCTGTGGCAATGGGGGCGTGGTTTGGTAATACGCCAATTTGTCCACTATTAGTAGATAAAATAATTTCTTTAACTTCTGAATCCCAAATAATTCGATTGGGAGTCAGTACACAAAGATTTAAGGTCATTTCTTCAATTTGCTCTCCACTTCTAAGTTCATAGCTTTCGCGGTAGCTTCATCGATGTTACCTACCAAATAAAAGGCCTGCTCAGGAAGACTGTCTAATTCTCCGGAAAGGATCAGTTGAAACCCCCTAATGGTTTCTGTGAGACCAACATATTTCCCTGGAGAACCGGTAAATACTTCTGCCACAAAGAAGGGTTGTGATAAGAAACGCTCAATTTTGCGCGCTCTTGCTACAGTTAAACGATCTTCTTCGGATAATTCGTCCAAACCAAGTATAGCTATAATGTCCTGAAGTTCTTTGTAACGTTGTGAAGTTTGCTTAACTCTTTGCGCAGTTTCATAATGTTCCTCGCCAACGATACGAGGTTGTAACATAGTTGACGTTGAATCTAACGGATCTACTGCTGGATAAATACCTTTGGCAGCTAATCCTCTTGATAGTACGGTAGTAGCATCTAAATGTGCAAATGTCGTGGCAGGGGCGGGGTCGGTCAAATCGTCCGCAGGTACATAAACTGCTTGGATAGAGGTTATAGATCCTTCTTTTGTGGAAGTAATTCTTTCTTGCAAAGAACCCATTTCTGTACTAAGGGTAGGTTGATATCCCACTGCCGAAGGCATTCTCCCTAATAGGGCGGATACTTCTGAACCCGCTTGGACGAAACGAAAGATATTGTCGATGAATAGAAGCACATCTTGTTCATTAACATCCCGGAAATATTCCGCCATGGTTAGGGCAGTCAAACCAACTCTCATACGAGCTCCCGGTGGTTCATTCATTTGACCATAGACTAAAGCTACTTTTGATTCTGCAATATTTTTTTCATTAATAACCCCGGATTCTTTCATTTCCATGTAAAGATCATTTCCTTCACGAGTACGTTCTCCTACTCCGCCAAATACGGATACCCCTCCATGAGCTTTAGCTATGTTGTTGATCAATTCCATGATAAGTACTGTTTTACCTACGCCGGCTCCCCCGAATAGTCCTATTTTTCCTCCACGGCGATAAGGAGCTAAAAGATCCACTACCTTAATCCCTGTTTCAAAGATGGATAATTTCGTATCTAACTGTATAAAGGCAGGCGCGGATCTATGAATAGGAGATGTTGTACGAGTATCTACAGGACCTAAATTATCAACAGGCTCGCCAAGAACATTGAAAATTCGTCCGAGAGTAGCTCCACCTACTGGAACACTTAGAGGAGATCCCGTGTCAATCACTTCCATTCCTCTCGTCAGACCATCTGTAGCACTCATAGCTACAGCTCTAACTCGATTATTTCCTAATAATTGTTGTACCTCGCAAGTCACATTAATTTGCTGACCGGCAGTATCCCGACCCTTAACTACCAAAGCGTTATAAATATTAGGCATCTTGCCCGGAGTAAAAACGACATCCAGTACTGGGCCAATAATTTGAACGATACGCCCTAGGTTTTTTTCTTCAAGTGTAGAAACTACAGGATCAGAAGTAGTAGGATTGTTTCTCATAATAAAGTGAAATATGTCGAATTTTTTTTTGGATTGGATTATAGTACATAGTACCGAATCAAAAAGAAATGTCCGATAGCAAGTTGATCGGTTAATTCAATAAGAAATAAATGGGAGTTAGCACTCGATTTCGTTGGTACCACCCAACCAACCGAATCCAATTCAATCGTTTACTCATTCAATGAGTCAATTTTCAAGTTCAACCAATTCGTTTTTTTATATATAGATATAATTTATCTATCTATATATAGATCGATTTACGCCTATTTTTGTCTTGTTTTATACCCTTTACCTTTCATGGATGAATTATGCCTATTTTCACATCTAGGATTTACATATACAATATATACCACTGTCAAGTGGGAATTTTTCTTAATATTTCTATTTTTAGATGAAAAAGAATAAGTGGATCCGTTCAATTAGAAACTTGAAAAATGATAATTAGGTTGCGCCATATATATCAAAGAGTATACAATAATGATGTATTTGGTGTATCAAATATATGGTCTAATAACGAACCATTTTCGCATTTTAATTCGTTGATAATATTTGTTGAATATTTGTTGAAAGATTTTATCAAAGGTTTCATTCACGACTAATCTATATCGAGTAGACCTTGTTGTTGTGAGAATTCTTAATTCATGAGTTGTAGGGAGGGACTTATGTCACCACAAACAGAGACTAAAGCAAGTGCTGGATTTAAAGCTGGTGTTAAAGATTACAGATTGACTTATTATACTCCGGAGTACG